TAGTTCTTACATATAATTTATTAATTTATTCAGAAGTAATTCGCGGGATTATGCACCTTTCTTTCTTAGTTCTAACGAACAAAAACGAACAAAGTGCATCTGGTTGGATCCAGCCTATTTTTGAAATAAACAACTCGCACACACTCCCTTTCCAAAAAAGATCAATACACCGAGCACTACACTTAGATTTATTAGATTTGTTGCTAAAATATCGGTATTAAATCTTAAACTCCCGGCGGATGGCCAGTGACCCAAGGAAAGGAAAGAATCTGTTACATTTTTCATATGATCTCCCCTTATAGATAGACTAAAAAAATAGAACAGAGTTCTTTTTGTATCACGTCCCGCCCTCTTTTTTTTTTTTTTTCAATTGAAATTCCCAATAAGAATGATACTTAATTAGAATTAGGTTATAATTAGGTATCAGGCTATATCTCAAATCTCACATCAGTCCTTCCCAGAGTTATTGTCTCAACGAAGAATTGTAGGAGTGAAATCTTGCTATAATTTTAAAGGGCAAGTGGCAATAAAAAGTTTTAAAATACTTAAAAATACTTAGAGTATTTTTTAGGTTAAACTAAACAAAAGGATTCGCAAATAAAAGCGCTAATGCTACAACCAGCCCATAAATTGTTAAAGCTTCCATAAAAGCTAGACTAAGTAATAAAGTACCTCGTATTTTTCCCTCCGCCTCGGGCTGTCTCGCAATACCTTCTACAGCTTGACCCGCAGCAGTACCTTGACCAACTCCAGGTCCAATAGAAGCAAGCCCTACGGCCAATCCAGCAGCAATAACGGAAGCGGCAGAAATCAATGGATTCATGAGAAGTTCCTCGCAAAAAATAAAAAAAAAATGGTTAATGATACAACCAAGAATTAGGACTTAACTATTCCGAATCATTCTTTGAGTTCGTCGTTATTTGTCTTTATTTCAATTTAATCTCCTTATTCTTATTCATTCAATTCACAGCCATAGACCAGACTAAAGGAAAAGACTTCTATTTGAAAGCCAGGTCCGGAGTAGGCCAAATTAAATTATATATATATATATATCTCGAGTTCATATATAACTAGTCAATTATCACATATACATGCCTTTGTTACATAATGTAAACCAACGATTCGTATCTTAGATTCAATCGGATTCTATAAATTTGCTTTGAAACATCCACAAAAGTTCGCTTATAGCCATTAGATTCCATATATCTAATTGAACCCCTCTCCTAACAAAAACTTTTTTAGGACTCTAAGTTTTTGTAAACCTTTTTATTCCTTTTAGTTCTCAGCACATGGGATACAACATCGAAATCATTAATATTTAGATTTACTATTGAAATTGGCTGAACAATCTAGAATATTAATTGAGGAAGGTATGGTATAAAAGATAAAAGGGCCAAACCATAAAAATGGGAAAAAGATCTTTTTCCCATTTTTCCAACAATTCGCTCATATCATAATCTTTATTTCCTATTACTCTAGATTCTAGCTCGTAATATACCATACTTTGGATGTTTATTTTTCTTAAGAATAGTATCTTGAGACAGGCATACATTGACTTGGGCTAAGCTAAGCAAAAACATAGTTCAAAATTAGTCAATGATGACCCTCCATAGATTCTCCTATATAAGCCGCAGCTAAAGTTGCAAAAATAAGAGCTTGAATACCACTTGTAAATAATCCAAGAAACATAACCGGTATAGGAACTACTAAAGGTACTAAAGAAACAAGAACAACAACTACTAATTCATCAGCTAATATATTCCCGAAAAGTCTAAAACTAAGTGATAAAGGTTTTGTGAAATCTTCTAAGATGTTAATGGGTAAAAGGATTGGGGTTGGTTGAATGTATTTACCGAAATAACCTAATCCTTTTTTACTAAGACCCGCATAAAAATATGCCAATGACGTGAGTAAAGCTAAAGCAACCGTAGTATTTATATCATTTGTGGGTGCGGCTAACTCCCCATGAGGTAACTCTATGATTTTCCAAGGTAAAAGAGCCCCTGACCAATTAGAAACAAATATAAATAGAAAGAGCGTTCCAATAAAGGGAACCCAAGTAACGTATTCTTCTCCAATCTGAGTTTTGCTCACGTCGCGAATGAATTCAAGAACATATTCGAAGAAATTCTGACCATCAGTCGGAATGGTTTGTGGATTCCGAACAGCTAGAGTGGCAGAACCTAATAAGATAGCAATTACAACCCAAGAAGTAATAAGTACTTGGGCATGGACTTGTAACCCCCCTATTTGCCAATAGAGATGTTGGCCTACTTCCACACCGGATATATCATATAAGACTTTTAGTGTGGTGATGGAAGATGATAGAACATTCATATTGCCCTCTGACAGAAATAGAACTTTAATAAAAGAAATTATTTTGATTCAACCGAATTCTATATTCTATTTTGTATACCAACTAATCACATAATCGCCCATTTTTTTATCTCTTTTTGAGATTAGGGAATAATAAGCGAATCCAGAAATCTATGGAGTTCTA